AAAAGATAATAGGAATTTTTTAGAATCTAATTGAACCAAAATACAGATTTTATTTTTTCGAGTGATCTGATCGTGCGATATCTTTTTTTTTTCTCATTCGAGATACTATGTGAATGAACCTACTATTGAATCTAATGAGTTAAAATTAAAGTAAAAAGTAAAAGAAAAGATTTTATTGTTATAAGGGCACTCTTCGTTCCAAAATATAAAATGTATTCGATACAATTAAAAAAGAAATGATCAAAATAGAAATGATTTTCTAATTTTGTTTCATAGTGACGCAAAGAAAGTTTCATTTTTGAATGAAGTTACACGGCACAGTTCTTATTTTATTATTAGTTTACTCAAGAGTTGCTCAATGAATCTGTTGATTCGGAATCACGGTATGGGTAGATGCCACAGATAATGAATCGATTTCTTTTTATACCTCTGTCACTCTATCTTTGTTAGTGCCGCCTATAATAATTGATTGATGAATCAAAAACTTTCAATTTAACTTATTCTTTCAATTGGTATTTTTGTTTATCCTCGTATCTCGCAAAAATGGAAACTTAGGTAAGTGCTTTATAAACATATGTATAATAAAGAACATATTTCATTTAGCTCCTTCATGCCTACTATAACTAGTTATTTCGGTTTTCTACTAGCGGCTTCAACTATAACCTCAGTCCTATTTATTGGTCTAAGCAAGATACGACTTATTTGAAATTAATCGAATAAACAATTCATAAAGAGAAACCTTTCCGTGAGATTCCATGTATTCTATGAGTTCCTTACCGTGTCAATTGCCAATTCTTGGTCATTGCGATTCATGGGCAATTCGGATTAAGATTTAGGGATAGATATTACCTCTCTTTTCCCCTTTTCAAACAAATTGAAATGAAATGATTGAAGTTTTTCTATTTGGAATCGTCTTAGGTCTAATTCCTATTACTTTGGCTGGATTATTCGTAACTGCATATTTACAATACAGACGTGGTGATCAGTTGGACCTTTGATTAATTAACATCTCTTTTTTTGATTGACCTCCTCTTTTCTTTATTCTTTAATCCACAGGAGGTCAAATTCAGATTGCTGTTCAAGTTAGTGAAGTTAGTTCAGTGTAATTCCAACTAACAAAAACGGAATCACGCTCTGTAGGATTTGAACCTACGACATTGGGTTTTGGAGACCCACGTTCTACCAAACTGAACTAAGAGCGTTTTCTTATCACAATAGATAAGACTATAAAGAAAAGGATTCTTTTTGTAACTCCAACACATCTTGTATGCATATACTATTATAGTATCATAAAATGAAAAATTATGTATATCCAATTTTAATTGATCTCAATTGATTCTTCGTTACTGCTCAGAGGAGAAGTAATAGGTAGGGATGACAGGATTTGAACCCGTGACATTTTGTACCCAAAACAAACGCGCTACCAAGCTGCGCTACATCCCTTTCAATTGGTCTACACTGTCATTGTAGAGAATACCTGTCTTGTTTTCCACATCCTTATTTCCTCCATTGATATACACAATTTTTCTTCCCATTTCTTCTTTTTTTTTTTATCATATTATTATATATTAACATATAATAATAAAAGACTTATATACATATAAAATATGAAACCCACCCTAAAAATGAAATAAAAAATAAATGAATATTTTTGGGGAATGCTCAGGAGTAAAGAAACTTCTTTTTATGTTTTAAGAAAAAGAAAATCTTATCTAGCGAATCTTCAATTTGAATCGGGAATTCTGTGTACAAATACAAGTGGTCCATATGCATCTGATCATATATGTATTACCATTATGTATTACAATAAATAAGGAGGATTTAAAATGCGAGATCTAAAAACATATCTTTCCACGGCACCGGTACTAAGTACTATATGGTTCGGGTCCTTAGCAGGTCTATTGATAGAGATTAATCGTTTATTCCCGGATGCGTTGACATTCCCTTTTTTTAATTAACATGAGAAGGGGTGAAGAATATTAGAGATACAATCAAATATCTGTGACTAATTCCTTTCCCCCTCCTCTTTTTTTCTCTTTTTTAGAATTTTATAAGGGAGGAGTAAGAGAAAGAATAAAAGTGGATTTAACCTCAGCGAAACTCGGGTTCAGACTCGAATCAAATTAAGAATAGAGGGAAAACGTAAATGTAAATGTTGGTCTAGTGCAAGAGTATCATACAAGATCCTTAAATTAAATACTGTACTGCGATTAGAAATATAGTTATAGTTAGAAATCATTGTATTACTTATTATTTACTATTACTCTATTGATATTGATTACAACGAAATCCTTCATATCATAATTGGATTTTGAGTTAGCAACTTCTATTTTTTTTCCTTACTTTCTTCGGATCGAAAATAGAAGACTTGAATGAATAAAAAAAAAACAAAGGAGGTTCATGGCCAAGAGTAAAGATGCCCGAATAAGGGTTCTTTTGGAATGTACTAATTGTGTACGAGGCGGTGTTAATAAGGAATCAACAGGCATTTCCAGATATATTACTGAAAAAAATCGACACAATACGCCCGGTCGATTGGAATTGCAAAAATTCTGTCCCTATTGTTATAAACATACGATTCATGGGGAGATAAAAAAATAGATCGAACCCAGGGCCTGTGTGTCACCCTTCCAAGGAACAGTAAAAATAATATAGTAAAATAATATAGTATATAATATTATATAATATATATAACATATATTTAAATAGAAATAAACCAAATCCTATTTCTGAATTCTAATTCATTTTTGATCCGAACGAAATAGGATTTTCGGGATAAGGAATAAACAAACCATGGATAAATCCAAGCGACCTTTTCTTAAATCCAAGCGATCTTTTCGTAGGCGTTTGCCCCCGATCCAATCGGGGGATCGAATTGATTATAGAAACATGAGTTTAATTAGTCGATTTATTAGTGAACAAGGAAAAATATTATCTAGACGAGTGAATAGATTGACTTTGAAACAACAACGATTAATTACTATTGCTATAAAACAAGCTCGTATTTTATCTTCGTTACCTTTTCTTAATAATGAGAAACAATTTGAAAGAACCGAGTCGACCGCTAGAACTACTGGTCTTAGAACCAGAAATAAATAGGCTTACTCTTCAATTGAATCGAAATTCCAATTCGAACTCAAACGCGGATTTGATGTTTTGTTCGAAAAATCTAAGAATCGAGATTTGATTGTTGTGTTGTAAGAAACAAAAATAATCGGGGAAGAAGAAGAAATCCTTTTTTTTTTATTGAACATATTCCTTCATTTTGACGACTTTATCATATTTTATCATACTAATTTAGAATCTACCTTCCCGGAGTTCATTCTCCGGGGAACTCCATTTATTTAAATCATTAAATCATTCCGGTGAATTCTTTACAATCTCTTTATTTTATGATCTCATTGGAAATCATATAAAGACAATTCCTATTGGATATAGCTATTTGTGCAAGTATTTTACGATTAAGAAGTAACTGCCTCTTGTACAGATCGTGTATAAATCTACTATAACTATAGGATGCCCCATTCTCGTGAATTACTGCATTTATCCGAGTGATCCACAAACGACGAAAATCTCTCTTTTGCCGATCTCTATCCCGATGAGTCGAAACCAAAGCTCTGATTTTCTGTTGAGTAATAGTTCGAGTAAGTCTTGAATGGGCTCCTCGAAAGCTTGATGTAAATAAACGAATTTTTGTTCTACGTCTACGAGCTATATATCCTCGTCTAGTTCTGGTCATTGAATAAATGAAACTTTGATGAATAACTAATTGATTTCCTTTCTTTCAGTTATCCTTGTACCCTTTCCTGGTCTATTAATAACAAAGCGGATTCTTCCAATGTATAAAATAAAAATTCCAATGGCTTTTGCTACTATAACCTTCCCGACCACGATTTTTTTTTCTTTTTTCTATGCATTTCACCTCGAAATAAGAAATAGTATTGATACTAGGTATCAAAAACATAGTAAATTAACTAAAAAAGTAGTCAATTTGAAATTAAATGGATAAAGAAATAGTGGGTTCCATCGTTTCTATGGTTACTTCTTAAACGGTGAGGTCCTTTCTATACACCGGAGCTCCTTCCTTCATTTAATAAATCTTATTGGTAACTTGTACAGTTCACACTCTTTGGCTCTACCCATGAATTATCCAGTAATAGGTCTTTCACAATGAGATCTACCTATACAGTAACGGTATTTAATTATGAAGGTTAGCTAAGTAGCTGACCCTGTTAGTCCGTTCTTGCAAGAGTGGGAGCCTAATCTTTCTGCTGATTTTCCCCGCTTAATGGATAACCCTTTTGCCAATGGGGAATTGCTTATTATCTTAAATTTAGGTGATTGTATTTGCACCGACGGAAACCATAAATTTCATACACAATACACAATAGGGGAATATGATAGATCTTTTTTTTTTTTAGTTTAGATAGTGAATGGAGTTCTTCCATTCTATTCACTGGTACTGATCATTGATACTGGAAAAGTTGTTTTTCGTCCCAGTCCATGATCTGAACGAGTCGCACATACACCCTAGTACATGTTCCTCGGCGCTGAGGACACCCCCGAAGAGCGGGGGATTTCGTGACATTTCTGATTGGCTGTCTTGTGTTTCTAATAAGTTGTTTAATAGTTGGCATGCTGAATCATATACATAATGTACTGGTTTAGATCGATCCTAACCGGATGATTATGAATTACCCCCATTTTATTTAATTTAATGAAAATGAAACCCGGTAAGAAGATCTCAAATCACGGATTTGCACGAAATCCTTTCTTTTTTCATTGAACCGCTACAAGATCAACAATTCCATGAGTTTGGGCTTCTGTTGCTGACATAAAAACATCCCTTTCCAGGTCTTCGGATACAACCCATAAGGGTTTGCCCGTTCTTTGTACATAAACCTTTGTGATGATTTCGCGCAGTTTCAGTAGTTCTTCCGCTTCCATGACAAATTCTCCGGCTTGTGCCTCATAAAAAGCGGCAGCCGGTTGATGGATCATTACCCTGATGATATAACATAATAAATGATTTCTCTATCTCGTATGATGAGTCGAAGAGAAGAGATAAAGAATAACAAGAAAAAAAGATAGAATTGAACAACCGTACAGGCATCTTTTGCGAATTGCATACGGCTCTACAATGGAATTGACTTTTACCTGCCATCGAAAAATGTAGGATCTGTCAGATCCAGATCGGTAAATGATCCAATTACCACCCTTCCTTTCGGAGAAGTTAAAAAATACTATGATGGCTCCGTTACGTTATATATTTATTTCCTCTATGATTCAGCAATCCCAAAGTTTCTTTTTGATCTGATCAAATAAAATAAGAACCAAATAAGATTATTTTTTATTTTCGTATCCTTTCATAACATAAAGATTGTTAAGAGCCTTCTGGTGTGAAAACAAAAAGTTTGTGACGCTGAAACGGACCCCCGATAGATAAGATAAAATCGGAAATACCCTTTATCTCATACTTCTCTTTCGATACATAATCTAATGTTTTGAAAAAAAAAAAACAATAAAGAATTTTCTCATATCGAATTCGAAGTGCCATGCTATTATTACTTAATATTCATATTTCATATGGCGAAGGCATAGTCTGCTTTTTTCTATCAAATAAAAAACTCATTGGCGCCAAGCGTGAGGGAATGCTAGACGTTTGGTAATTGTTCCTCCGACCAGGATAAAAGATCCCATTGAAGCGGCTAATCCCAGGCATATTGTATGTACCTCTGGTGGCACAAATTGCATAGTATCATAAATAGCTATTCCGGGTAGTACCCATCCGCCAGGAGAATTTATAAAAAAATACAGATCTTTGTTTTCATCCTCTATACTGAGATATATCATAAGACCAATAAGTTGATTCGAGATCTCGCTCTCAACCTCTTGGCCTAAAAAAAGTAATCTTTCTCGATAAAGTCGGTTGATTAGGATAAAATTGTATCCCTCAGGAACCGTACATGCACCTTTTGATGCATACGGTTCTAAAAAAAATCGCGAAAAAGAATCAATGTGTAGATTCCAGCCCTCTTTTTTTTCATAGCAAGCTCTTTCTAAAACGAGGGGGCTTTTTCTTCGATTTTTCAAGAAAGATGAGTTTTGACCCTTCCATATAATATATATAAATATATATAAAATAAAAAAAAAAAAAGAATTCATTAAACTTATCGAACTAACTTATCATTGATGTATTGTCTCATCGAGATCCGATCCAAATCACGATGTCATTTTCTTGTTTCTAAATGGGCCTTCTTAATTTTTTTAGGTTTATGCTCTACTCCGGGTAAAGATCCGATCGACTTCGATTTGCACATATAGGACAAATGCCCCCAATACCACTTCTTTTTACTACAACTTCCTTTTTTTATTTATTTCATGTCTTCACCAAATATTCGACGTATTCATCCTATTACTCGATTGATTAACAGTTTGAGATCACTCCTATTTCTATTTATAAATAAAATCATTTATGATACAATATAGTAATCATATATTACCAATTGGGTTTTTTATAAACGGAGCCTGTATACTTCATTTTATTGATCCAACTAAGCCAACCATAAATTATTTGATAATATTAATCTGGATCCCCCCAAAAATAAAATGGATCTAATTGAACTTCACGCTCCAAATTGTTGATGATTCAATCAATCTTTCTTGGGCGAAACAGAGGATATCTCGATCGAGGGAGAGAACGGGAAAATACCATATGACCCAATATATCTGACAAGCCGCACTATACGTCAATCCAAGATATATCGTCCTCTCCAGGATTTCGAAAAGGCACTTTTGGAACACCAATAGGCATAAAAAAACAGAAAAAAGAATTTAGTACTTTATTTCACTTTGGTATGGAAACGTAACAATGAGTTTATTGTCTTCATAATATTGGCCTTCATCATATTTTATCCTTAGATTGGATAAGTTCATAAAAGAAGACAGAATGAATAAAGGAAAATTTTTACGAATAGGGCCTTCGAATGATGAACAAGTATGGGTGCATTCACTCATAGAAAATGGGATCAACCCCCATTGCGTATTGGTACTTATTGGGTATAGAATAGATCTGTTTATCTTTGTTCCTACGAACAGAATTGTTCCATTAGTACCAACAGAATAGAACAAATACAAATATTAACATTAACCCTTGCTTCGAGATAATCCACTGAAAAGAGAATATCAATAGCATAGTTTTTTCTAATGCAATAAAGTTACATAGTGTCTATTTTTCTTTGATAAAGAGGTATTTCCATGGGTTTGCCTTGGTATCGTGTTCATACTGTCGTATTGAATGATCCCGGTCGATTGATTTCTGTCCATATAATGCATACAGCTCTGGTTGCTGGTTGGGCCGGTTCGATGGCTCTATATGAATTAGCAGTTTTTGATCCCTCTGACCCCGTTCTTGATCCAATGTGGAGACAAGGTATGTTCGTTATACCCTTCATGACTCGTTTAGGAATAACTAATTCATGGGGCGGTTGGAGTATCACA